AATTCTACTAATTCACCCGCCATTACTTCATCAAGACCATAAATACGGGCAATGCCGTCGCCTACTTGAAGTACGGTACCGGTATTTACAACCTTTACTTCTCTATTATATTGCTCAATACGTTCACGAATAATATTACTAATTTCATCTGCTCGAAGGGTTACCATGAGTATTTCTTAATTTAATTCTTTTTTTTGAAAAAAAAAAATAATGCCTACAGTAGAAGAACTAATCGGTTATTTCTTTCAGCGTCCCAAACATGCCAATATTAGCATTGATGGTACGTAAATGTAACTCGTTGTTCAAAGAACTATTCAAAGTTCCTAGAGCTCCCTGTAAGGCTTGTTGGAAAACCCGTTGTCGGACTTGATTAATCGCTCTTTGTTGTTCAAAATGAATGGTTTCATTTTTGTAAATTTCTAATTGTTCCAAAGTTTTATAAGTTGAATTAATCAAATTCAATTTTTCTCGTTCTATATCAGAGTATCCATTCACTCGAAACTGCTCGGCTTCCATTTCCACTTTCCTTAAACGTGCCCGGGCTTTTTCCAGTTGTTCAATGGCTCCCCCGCGTAGTTCTTCTGAATTTTGAATAGTCTTCAAGATCCTCTGTTTTCGATTATCTAATAAATCATTTAATGAAAGTAGATATCTTTCCATTTATTTCAAAACTTCCACGATCCCTTCCCGAACCAAACATGAATCTTTCGATTCATTTGGCTCTCGCGCCCAATTACTTCAATTATTTATGATAAATTCCCATATTTTTATTGAATATAATGAGCCTATCCTCCCTTCTCTATTCATATTCAAAAAAGATCTCAAAACTGATCACTAATCCAAGACCAGAATATTCGGAGGACTCTTCTGACCAAACAAATAATTGTCAGCAACGTTGTTTCTTTTTTTTTCAAATCCAAAGAATTCTTCTTAATTTATACGTAGGTCGTCGATTCAGCATTGGATAAAAAGGAGGGGTTGAAATACTCATAATTTTTTCCAAATTGCAAAAATAAAAATGAAAGATTAAAGGGTTCAAATCATTTTATCGACATGAGTGTTCTATATCGAAAAAACTTTCTAACTATTCATTTTGAAACCATTTTCATATTAACATTAAAATATTAACCTAGTAGTAGAAAGAGTACCTTGCTGAGTGTGGACTTCAAACGGTTTAGTTTTAACCATGTTAATTGTTCCACATTATTGGTTGATAGAGAATCAAAGTAGATTTACCAATGAATCGCGAAATGCTATGGTTCTGAAATATGATTTATTAATTTATTCAAAAGTAATTCGCGCGATCATGCACCTTTACAGTTATAACGAAAAAAAAAGTGCAGTTGGTTGGATCCAGCCTATTCTTGAAATAAACAACTCGCACACACTCCCTTTCCAAAAAAGATCAATACACCGAACACTACACTTAGATTTATTAGATTTGTTGCTAAAATATCGGTATTAAACCCGAAACTCCCGGCGGATGACCAGTAACCCAAGGAAAGGAAAGAATCGGTTACATTTTTCATAAGATCTCCTCTTCTATTTCTATATAGATAGACTAATTATCTCTTTATTTTTATTTTTTATATATCTTTCTTTATATCTTTATTTTCTTTTGCAATTTCCTATTTTATATTTTATTTTAACTCTTTTTATAAAGAAAATTAAACTAGAGTTCAAAATATAAAAATATATTAAATATATTGATTTAGAAATCAATGGATTTTTTCAATTGGAAATTTCCAATTGAAAAAAAAAATGATACTTATCTTTCTTAGAATTAGGTACCAGGCCTTATGTCAATTCCGAAGTATCTCGTTTGTTGTAACACTTCCCCCAAAAGATTTTCCATTGGAATAAGAAGGGGAAGGAAGAAGGCGAGTCGGTATGCTAATTCCTCATCCTCCAATCAGTCCTTCCCATGGGTTATTGTCCCAACAAATAAATAATTGTAGGAGTGAAATCTTAATATAATTCGAAAAAGCGAGAGCAGTAAGTCCAAAGAAATAAACTAAGAAAAAATACGTATTGTTTTGTTATAGGATTAAACAAAGGGATTCGCAAATAAAAGCGCTAAGGCTACAACTAGTCCATAAATTGTTAAAGCTTCCATAAAAGCCAGACTAAGCAATAAAGTACCTCGTATTTTTCCCTCCGCCTCGGGCTGTCTCGCGATCCCTTCTACAGCTTGGCCCGCAGCAGTACCTTGACCAACCCCAGGTCCAATAGAAGCAAGACCGACAGCCAACCCGGCAGCAATAACGGAAGCGGCAGAAATCAGTGGATTCATGATAAATTCCTCATAACAAAATAAGTAAATAGTTAATGATACAATAAACCAAGAAATTATGACTTAATTATTCCATCGCTAAGATCTATACAGTCGAAGGAACTAAGAACTCTGAATTGAAGTAATAATATTATTGAATCATCAGAACTACTTCGCTATTTCTTTTTTTTTTTAGTTTAAATTCACATAATTTTTGTGAATCCATAT